TGACACGTTTTAACTTAAGGCGTTGAAAGAAAAATTCTTATACCAGTCTTTCTTTACTGCTTAACTGAGCTTCTTTTAGAACGGGTAAAGGAAGGAGCTTTCCACCAAGCTTGTCACTTTTATAAACCTCTTCACAAAACGGAATTCATAAGCTAAAGAAGGGGATAAATTCACTAAGTTTACCAGTAGTCAATCCCCCGAGCTTTTCTCCAAAGGCGGGACCCAGCTAATAAGGGCAAGGCCGTGATTACTGACACAACCATGATGCCTGATGATGATCCAAGGCCAAGGCTCTCGTGCTAAAGGACAGTCAGTAATGGAAGAAAGCGGAGAAAGTTCTAAAGGTAAGACTCCCTTTCCTACAAAAACTCCAAATACATCAACCGCAGCAGAAGACTAGACTAGAACATCCTTCTATTCCCTCATGAAACTCCTAACCCTGCTACTGAAAAGAAAGGTATATAGAGGACAAATAGCAGTTTCCTTTTATTAGTCTGAGTTCATCTTTTCCGCTTTTCAAGCGTGTACACACAAGACCTAACAGCGGGATAAGCTACCAACCTTGATCCTACATCCGATCCTTTCAAGTCGAGGTACTATTGAATCGGAAATAGAAGAGGAGGGGAAGGATAAGCACTGAAACAGTTTTGCTTGCGGTATAAAGAAGGTTCAGTGGAAAGCCCCTACTAGAGAGCCTCAGAACTTGAGATCCCGGAAATGGAATGGGGCATTCAAAGAAGTTTCAAGAGCTCTTTTCGTTAGAGAAACTTGGTCATTGAATGAATGAAATTCCCACGATCAGCTTGACCCTTGCTTGATGGTAAGGAAGAGGACCGACAACGGAAAAGAAGGAAGAAAAGGGAGCGGAATGCCACTCGACAAGAGGGAAAGTCCTCTTCAAGCCCTTGTTCCAGCTTAGAGGGAAAAGCACCGCACTATAAGAAAAAGAAAGGGAAGAGAAAGAGAAGTCAGGGACTTGTCCTCATGGTCTACTAAGGGTCTTCCCCTAGGCATAACCAATAGACAAAGAGTTCCAACTATCGAATCAAAGAGGAAGGGAGCCGCTTTCCCCAGTTGACGAGAGAAAGAAAGGAAATGAGCCCATCACCTATCTGAAGCTGAAGGAATGAAAGCATTAGAGTCTTGATCCCCTGCTTAACCTGAAACCTCTCAAGCCAGGGAAAGATTTCAAGTTCAGACTATGATGACTGGCATCCTCACTTACGCAACGAAATGGAGTTGATGGAGTAGCCAGTGCCCTTGAGTTATTCTCTTCGGTATCGCCTTGAAAAAGAGAATAGAAGAAAGGTTAACAGAAAGTCTCACAAAGAAGAAGGAAGATTGAAGAGAAGCACCCCAATCCCCATACGAATCGGCGGACGCCTAACCAACGGATCCCCTTTCTCTCGAACCAACATATCCTGCTCTTTCTCACGAATCTTAATAGGGCTTTTTCTTGTTGTTGGCTTGGCTCGGTTAACATGTTGAACTAGGTCCGTCCGTCCCTAAAGAATCAGTCTAATGGGAAGAGGGCTAAGCTCAGCTCGCGTACTTCGGCGACCTCGGGCAAGGTCTGGTCGAGGGGATCAAAGACATGCATGGTCAACAAGCGTGGTCATAAGCAAAGCTTAGTCCATGTTTTCGTAGCCGTCGGTATATGTATGGAATAAGCTAGTCAGTCAGGTGGAGGACAGGTGGCTCGGTGCTCATGGTGATCGCTCGGCTCACTCACCAACAAATCAAAAAGCTGTTCTACCCCTTGAATTCCATTACTGTAATTTCAAAGAGCTCATTTCTAATGGTCTTACAGTAATCTTCAATGGTCAGCGCGTTATCTATATGAGGAAGTATAAGTACTACTTCATTAGCTGCGGACGCATAGGAATTCATTCTTCCTGTAGCCACACAGAGAAAAAATGCGATTGAGAATACAAGAGCGACGAACGAGCGAAGGGCTTCCCTACGCCCAAAGATGCTTTTTGCCCCCCTGGACAAGAAATGGTTATGAACTGACAAGGTCAATGCACCTCCTTCCCCGGAGCACCTTATTAAAGAGTGATTGCCCTCCTAAGCACGAAATGAGAGTTATTTCGCTTTTGAATGAGGAAAGTGCCTGGCCTGGAATACCATCTTTCAGAGAGAAAGTTCCTTGCCGAAAGCAATCCAAGGCTCTCTCAACCCAAGACAAGAGGTCAAGAGGCGGCAAAATCCGCTCACAGACCGACTACCTTAACTCACTCCCTGACAGGGCACAATTGAACTAGAGCTTCTTGTCCTTTGAGAAGGGATCTCTCTCTGTAAAGAAGTCCTTGACTCAGAAGCACGAATCTAAAGATTCCCTCTCAAAGCAGCTATCTGAAATGCATAGAAAGCAGTTGGATGCCTAGCTAAGTTGAGTGCTTTCGCACCTTTCGTGCTCAGACTCGCTGGCAGAAGACAGTCCAACTTCCTGCCGGCTATGCTATCAGTCAAACAGACCCGAAACTGGATCGCTGGTAACCCTATCTTCTATATAATCAAAAAAGATTCCTGCTTTGAAATGGTGTCACTGGCCTGGCTTGCGTAAAGCTAACTTGACAAAGATCTGAACTGATCGAGGAATTTCCCCTAGCTTGTTGTAAGGGGATGTGAGGGCCCTCCCACTATTTGGATTGGAAAGAGCTGGGAAGCTCCTAGACTATGGGGAAGGCCAAAGCTACTGACTTTCGCCTTGCAACTCGGCTCTGAGCCCGATGCCTTTAGCTGCTCTTCTGTCTTGCCTTGTCCTTCCGAGATAGGAGTTGAGAGCTTCAGGCAGCACCACAGCCCTAGGAGCACTAGAATAGGTAGCACGGGTCAAAGCAAGACTTCCATCTCTCGATCCAGCAATGAGGAAAGAAAGGTCTTTGTCCCGAAAGAACAGAAGTGGCATTTCCCTTCCGCTGACTACCTATCACAGAGGTACCTAACTCTATTTGCTGTTGGGCTTGCTGGTTAGATAGGAATTGGTAACAACATAGCTCTTCTTTCAATGCTCTGTAGATTGGGCACTTTTGCCCGGAGAAGGAAAGTAGGTGCGCGAAGGCATTTTCACGAGGTCAACTGATTGTATGAGCTCTATCATGCTTTTGAAGGCAAGGGTCAACTTTGCCCTCAGCTCAGAATCATAAATTAGAAGGGTATCCAAGATGCAATAGACGCTTTGTGTTCGGAGCGCACCACGGGATGCTTTGCTTCAGCCCTTCTTCTCCCACAGACAGACCTGGGTGGGGATCTCTACTCGAATAGAAGGCGCGAACTCATCGATGCTATGACAGCCCTTCCTTGCCTAACCGCTGCTGTTTTCTCAGGTCGAGTTGAGGGCTTGAGCTTCTATGATTCCTGTATTGTTGCTTTTGCGCCGGCTGTCTTATTTCTTTAACAAAAAGAAAGGCCAGTTCTTGTCTAATCGGTCGTGGCTCGTTCCTCTGATTATGGTTGAGCTGCCACTGATTGACTAACTAACCTCAGTCAGGATCTCTGATCCCTACGACATGATCTCAGGCGATCCCTCTCAATCTAGTATAAAAGCTCGAGCTTCTCCACTGCTCGATTTCACAAGTAATTGAGTGGCTGAGCTATAGCTATAGCTGCTTGAATAAAAGAAGACAGGCGGGAGTGAGCCGAGCGAGAGCACAGCAAGCTCTAGGGGTGGGCTGTCGGTCTGGTCCCATTTTAGACATAGTCAGAAGAGTAGCAATGCTAGATTAATAAGGAGTAAATGACTCTGCCCTAAGCATTGAGCTTACGCGAACCAAGCTGCGAAAAAGACTTTTATTTTGGTAGCCTTCCATGCCAAGCCAGCACATGGACCGGATTGGTACTCGAATTCCTCGGACCAAGAGGCGTCGGACTATGAGCCCGCTTAGCAAACGAGGCTCGGGACGGGGCCCCTATCGTATCGTAGATCGGACTTTGCTTTTCCAGGCTCCAGGCTAGAGAAAAGATAGTCCCTTACTGAAGCTGTGAAAAAGAATTGCTAGCGAAAGTTTTCTTTTCTTAGTTTAGTCACCGATAAAGAAAGTAGCTAGGCTTCCTGGTGGTATGAAAGATATAGATCTTAGTGCCTTAGACGACCTAGAAGGAGGATTGCTTATCTAAAATAACCCATACGTAGACGAAAGTAGCATTCAGGCATCGGTGGAAGCGCTAAGCGAAAAAAGTGAAAAAGCTTTGAAGCCGATCGAACACAACGAGAGTAGCGGATTAGCGGCTGATCTATCTACCATATTGATGTATTAGAGAGACCGAGTTCCTACGAGGGAAGAAAAGATGAACCAGCTCTATCGATTCTCAAATCCCTGTACCTTTGTGAAAGACATCGCATGGAAGGGATTACACGGAAAGGAGCTTGGTACAAGCTCAGATTCAAAATATAAGTTCCTGAGCTAGAAGGAATGGGATCAGGGGTGGGTAATAGACTGACTGCCAAGGAGCGGAGCAGCTCGACCCCCCCATTCTAGTCTAAAGGCGAGCCCCTATCAGAGATGGAATTGGCGCGCGGGAGCGATCTTTGAAAGGTTCGCTAATCCTCGTCGCTGGGAGAGGAGTTCAGCTGCTCTAACGGATCTGAGTTCAGCTGCTGTACCAATAAGTGAAAGAAAAGAGCGGACCGCAACTAGACCTGAGAAAAGACTTTCAGGCATCCTCTCATTGAGGAGGTCTTAGATAGAAGATGAGCCGACGGTAGGACTCTCTTAGAGTGTGGGAGTATAACAGTAGCAGCAGTTATGGCCCCATACCCATGAGCATTGGCGTGAGCAGCTAAGCTAAGGTCGGAAAGGCAGAATGGGTGGGCTTACCTTACAGGCTACCTATTTCCTCAGCCGATAAGAGAATCTGTCTTCAGCACAGATCGAGGCTTGTCGAAGATAAGTATCAAGTCCTCTATCGCTGGACTAGACTAGATTTCGAAGATTGAGGAGTGGCAACTCTCAATGGAATTCCAGAACCAACTCCCAAAAGAAGGGTAGTCAAAGACT